CTTATGTACAAAGTAACAAATATTATAATTGGATCGTTCGATCACTTTTCAGTCATTCATTGAATGATAAATCACTACAAGTGAAGGAGATACACGATTTAAATAACGAAAGATCCAATATTTAAAAATTGTATCTAAAATGACTGGAAAAGTAGAAACAAGACCGGATATAATTTGATCATTATGAGCAAATCCAAAATCTTTGTAGACAGAGCCAATCATTAATTCCCAACCGTGGGGCGAATGGAATCCTATACATAAATCAGTTAATAAAAGAATAGAAAAAGCTTTTATTGTGTCGCTTAAGTTGTATAGGAATTCTTGAAACCAAGAGTTAAGAATAACAAGTTCTTCATTACCTAGAATAGAATAACCACTTAGAATACCGAAACAGATTATATTTGTCGAGAAGTGTAAAATTGTATGGATGCGATCCTCGTTGTGCATCTTGATCAATTGGATCGTTTCTTTGTAGATTTCGATGCGAGGCTTTTGTAAATGTGTTTCCGGGTATTCCTTTATCATTTCGTCCAAACGTAAGAGTTCCTCTAAGTCTATGAATTCTTTTAGAATACTCTTTTCTTGAATATCATTCAAAAAAATTTCGGATTGCCTAGTATTCCACCAATTAGTAAACCAAGATTCCAGACTTTTATTAAATGAGAGAGAGATCCACCAAGGCAAAAATACTATAGATGCAAGATATAGAAGGGAAATTAATACTTTCTTTTTTGCCATTTTTTCGTCTGTGAATTTTAAAATTTTTAATGAACGCACCTCATTCGTCGACTCTATATGATACTAATATTTCTATCAAGCATAAGTGCTATTACAAGTCATCGATGTATTTCCGGATTTTTTTTTGATTCAGTACAGCGGTTAGTCCTTGAATTTAGAAAGAATATAGAATAAGAAAGAGCCCTCTTCAAATTAATAGTAGTCGGATTTCGAGACGAAAGAACTCCCGTTCTATCAAAATATCAAATATTTAGAAAATAATTCTTTACTTTATGATGAAATGTTTTGTTTTGATATATGATGAATCTATCATTTAGATTTGTTACTGAATTGAGTTAAGTGGATTTACATACGCATAAAAAAAATTGTGGACATAAACAATTTCGTTTTAGAATTGTTTCATATACGTTTGCTTTGGCTCGAGTAAGCGTTCTGAAGAAACTTCAGTTAAGTTCTGCTATAGAAAAAAAGATGATTCTTGAGTTTTTTATCTCTTGCAAAGTATTCATTCTTCAGTTCCTTTTTTCAAAATACTTCAATTGGTACACGCAAGAAATAGGCCAATTCAGCAGCTTTTTGCTCAATCTCTCGTGGAGTAAAATTCTCATCAGTACGAGTCAAGGGAATGGCTCCTTGTCCTTTTATTTCCATATAAAGGACACGACGAGCATAAATACCCTCTTTAATTTCTATTCTGATGGACTGAATGTCTTTCATAAGGAATCGGAGGAATATGCGACGATTTTTTCCAGGAAATCCCCAACGAAAAATACACACTATGCCCTCTTTTATATCGAATCGATCATAACCACTACCTACATTCCACGAAATTGTGCACCACAAATAGGAGCTAATAAAAAGACCTGCGATCCCATAGAAAGACATCACGATACCTTGTGGAAAAAAAATTATTTGCTGAGAAGGAAATAAAGATATAAAATTCCTACCAAAATAACTGGACGTTCCAACCAATAAAAACCCTAATGAACCTAAAAAAAGAATAAAGGCCCAACAGAAATTACTTGTTTTTCGAGACCCCGCTATAAGTTCTACCCATATACGTTCTGATCGCCAACTCATACTCTAACTAGACCTAGTTGCATTTTATTGGAATTGGGAGAATAACAAAAATAATTTTTTTTTTACTTTTTTTTGTTTCCGAAGTAACTCTCATCAACCAGCACTATTATGATGTGAACCTTTAGGGATAATTCATCGAATTTCTTAGATCCAAACTAAAATAATAACATCCCTTTCATATGATTTCCTAATACATATAGATATATTGACTTTACATTTCAGAAATTCTCCGATCTATTTGAAAATAGTTATAATTCATTTATCATGTTTACACATACATAAGAGCTTATGCCCGAAGGAAGCCGCATATTATACCATATTTTACTAAATAGATATCCGTGTTATGATCCAAGTAAGTCTTGAAAAAAAATATATATATATAAGATTTGTCCTTGTTGTATCTAAAAAATCTTGTTTTTTTGAACATAAAGAGATAAAGAAGCCATTGCAATTGCCGGAAATACTAAGCCCACTAAAGGCACAAAAATGGAGGGGAGACTGTTGAGAGTTATCATAGAATGGGTACCTCGATTTAATATTTGTACCTGTTATTTATTGTTATATTTATTGTTTTATATTTGAACCTTATCCTTATATTGTTATAAAGATATCTTATAATTCATATATAATTGTTATATTATACTAAGTATACCTAAGTGAGTATATATATACTTAATAGGGA